CATGAAGCTCAGAATTATGGGTGTATTTAATACTCCCCAATAAGGGTGGAATTGGTCTATGGTGAATTCAGTAACAAATAAATTAGGAATTTGTAGTTATACCTCGTGAAAAAACGGACTTCTTTTTTTTTTTTTTGAATTAATCATTTCTTTTCTTTTTATTTGAAAAGAAATTCCGTTTTTATTCAAGTAAACAAATATGTCATGGTTGCAGGAGTTTATACATCGCATATAAACTTGAATAGCATCGTGGCATAACCGTCGAGGCAAGTTCGGGACCTAAAAGATCGAATGGAAAGAGACATAGACAAAAAAATCCCTTATGAATTCCAAGGTACTGGGAATTCCTCATTCGAAGGGAAGTAGACTACTCAAGAATTTCACATTTCATTTAAGTCGTAATTGTGATAATTGAATAAAGAATTCCGAAATTCTAAAAAAACGCAAAAGAAAAGAAGAATGAATCAATGAAATGTTGCCTGATCTTCATTGGGAACTTGAGTAAGGAGTAGCCCGTTTGGGGTTTTATCAATTTTGAAAGCGCAAAACTTTTTCTTTATCTTTATTTGGTGTAACTACTTGAGCCGGATGAGAGGAAACTCTCACGTCCGATTTTGAAGGGGGGGCGGCGTCCTATCCCAATTTTTCTTTTGCTAGGCCTATAGCGAAAAAACCGACTTTCTTTCGATTACGAGGTTTATTCGAAAATGAAATACAATCTACGAAATACAGTATTCCGCTTTTTTTTACTACCCAAGGGTTCCATACATTTCGAAATCGAGAAATCTCTACAGGAGCCAGTGCTATCCGAGAACAATTAGCTGATCTGGATTTGCAAATTATTATAGATTATTCATCGGTAGAATGGAAAGAATTAGCAGAAAAGAGGTCTACAGAGAATGAATGGGAAGATCGAAAGAATGAATGGGAAGATCGAAAGAAGGAATGGGAAGATCGAAAAATTAGAAGAAGAAAGAATTTTTTGGTTAGACGCGTGGAATTAGCTAAGCATTTTATTCGAACAAATATAGAACCAGAATGGATGGTTTTATGCCTATTACCCGTCCTTCCTCCCGAGTTGAGACCGATCATTCAGATAGATGGAGGTAAACTAATGAGTTCAGATATTAATGAACTCTATAGAAGAGTTATCCAGCGGAACAATATTCTTGCGGGTCTATTAACAATAAGTAAATATACACCAAGAGACTTAGTAATGTCTCAGGAGATATTGGTACAAGAAGCTGTAGATGCACTTCTTGATAATGGAATCCGTGGACAACCAATAAGAGACGGTCATAATAGGGTTTACAAGTCGTTTTCAGATGTAATTCAAGGCAAAGAGGGAAGATTTCGTGAAACTATGCTTGGCAAACGGGTTGATTATTCGGGGCGTTCTGTCATTGTCGTAGGTCCCTCACTTTCATTACATCGATGTGGATTGCCTCGCGAAATAGCAATAGAGCTTTTCCAGCCATTTGTAATTCGTGGTCTAATTAGGCAACATATTGCTTCGCACATAGCAGTTGCTAAGAGTCAAATTCGGGAAAAAGAGCCAATTGTATGGGAAATACTTCAGGAAGTTATGCAGGGGTATCCTGTATTGCTGAATAGAGCGCCTACTCTGCATAGATTAGGCATACAGGCATTCGAGCCCATTTTAGTGGAAGGGCGTGCTATTTGTTTACATCCATTAGTTCGTAAGGGATTCAATGCAGATTTTGATGGGGATCAAATGGCTGTTCATGTACCTTTATCATTAGAGGCTCAAGCGGAGGCTCGTTTACTTATGTTTTCTCATATGAATCTCTTGTCTCCTGCTATTGGAGATCCCATTTGTGTACCAACTCAAGATATGCTTATTGGACTCTATGTATTAACAAGCGGGAATCTCCGGGGTATTTGTGCAAATAGGTATAATCCATCTAATCGCCGAAATTCTAAAAATGAAAGAATTGACAATAATAGGGATAAATATATGAAAGAACCCTTTTTTTGTAATTCCTATGATGCAATTGTAGCTTATCGCCAGAAAAGAATCAATTTAGATAGTCCTTTATGGCTCCGGTGGCAACTAGATCGGTGCTTTATTGGTTCAAGAGAAATTCCCATCGAGGGTTACTATGAATCTTTAGGTACCTATCATGAGATTTATGGACACTATCTAATAGTAAGAAGTCTAAAAAAAAAAAATATTTGTATATACATCCGAACCACCGTTGGTAATATTTCTTTTTATCGAGAAATCGAAGAAGCTATACAAGGGTTTTGTCAAGTCCACTCAGACGGTACCCAATCTAATCATAGAGATCTCAGCTAAGAAATTCTATAACACCCGTGAGAATTCAGATCCCTTTGGTTTAACTAGGACCATAGTTCCTTAATTTCTATGCGAATCAAGATCGAGAAAAGGAAGTTTTCCAACCATTGACTCAAATCCATTGTCGAACCCTACTCAGTGGAATATGGAGGTAGTTATGACTGAACCGGCCAATCTGGGCTTTCACAATAAAGTGATAGATGGAACTGCCATTAAACGACTTATTAGCAGATTAATAGATCACTTCGGAATGGCGTATACATCACACATCCTGGATCAAATAAAGACTCTGGGTTTCCAACAAGCCACTGCTACATCCATTTCATTAGGAATTGATGATCTTTTAACAGTACCTTCTAAGGGATGGCTAGTCCAAGATGCTGAACAACAAAGTGTTATTTTGGAAGAACACCATCGTTATGGAAATGTACACGCAATAGAAAAATTACGTCAATCCATTGAGATATGGTATGCTACAAGTGAATACTTGCGACAAGAAATGAATCCTAATTTTAGGATGACCGAACCCTTTAATCCAGTCTATATAATGTCTTTTTCGGGCGCTAGAGGAAATGCATCTCAAATACACCAATTAATAGGCATGAGAGGATTAATGTCGGATCCACAAGGACAAATGATTGACTTACCCATTCAAAGCAATTTACGCGAAGGATTGTCTTTAACAGAATATATCATTTCTTGTTATGGAGCCCGAAAAGGAGTTGTAGATACTGCTGTACGAACAGCGGATGCTGGATATCTTACACGCAGACTTGTTGAAGTAGTTCAACACATTGTTGTACGTAGAACAGATTGTGGCACTACCCGAGGGATCCTTGTGAGTCCTCGAAATGGAATGATGCCAGAAAGGATTTTCATTCACACATTAATTGGCCGTGTATTAGCAGACAATATATATACGGGTCCACGATGCATTGCCATTCGAAATCAAGATCTTGGGATTGGACTTATCAATCGATTCATAACCTTTCGAACACAACCAATATCTATTCGAACTCCTTTTACTTGTAGGAGTACATCTTGGATATGTCGATTATGTTACGGCCGGAGTCCTACTCATGGCAACTTGGTGGAATTGGGAGAAGCTGTAGGTATTATTGCGGGTCAATCCATTGGAGAACCGGGTACTCAACTAACATTAAGAACGTTTCATACCGGTGGAGTATTCACAGGGGGTACTGCAGAAAATGTGCGAGCCCCCTCTAATGGAAAAATAAAATTTAATGAGGATTTAGTTCATCCCACACGTACACGTCATGGGTATCCGGCTTTTCTCTGTTCTATAGACTTGTATGTAACTATTGAGAGTGAAGATATTCTACATAACGTGACAATTCCATCAAAAAGCGTTCTTTTAGTTCAAAATGATCAATATGTGGAATCAGAACAAGTGATTGCTGAAATTCGCGCGGGAACATACCCTTTTAATTTTACAGAGAGGGTTCGAAAACATATTTATTCCGATTCAGAAGGAGAAATGCACTGGAGTACCGATGTATACCATACATCTAAATTTAGATATGGTAATGTCCGTCTTTTACCAAAAACAAGTCATTTATGGATATTATCGGGGGGTTCGGGCAGATCCAGTACAGTCCCATTTTCGCTACACAAGGATCAAGATCAAATGAACACACATTCTCTTTCTATCGAAAAGAGATATATTTCGAACCCCTCAGTAAATTCAGAAAATAATGATCAAGTTCAATACAAATTATTTAGTTCAGATCTTTCGAGTAAAAAAAAAAGTGAGATTTCTGATTATTCAGAACTTAATCGAATCAAAAGTACTGGTCATTGTAATCTCATATATCCTGCAATTCTCCACGAGAATTTTGATTTCTTGGCAAAGAGACGCAGAAATCGATTTATCATGTCATTCCAATCGATTCAAGAACAAGAGAAAGAACTAATATCCCCCTCCGATATCTCGATTGAAATACCTATAAATGGTATTTTCTGTAAAAATACGATTTTTTCTTATTTCGACGATCCTCAATACCAACACAGAAACAGTTACGAAATTACTCAGTATGGGTCGCATTCAATCCTCAAAAAAGAGAATGAGGAAGTGTATATTTTACCCAAATCTTCTTCCTTAATGGTACGTAATAATAGTATTATTGGAATAGATACACAAATCGTGTTAAATATAAGAAGTGGGGTAAGCGGATTGGTACGAATAGAGAGAAAAAAAAAAAAAATAGAACTTCAAATTCTTTCTGGAGATCTCCATTTTCCGGGGGAGAGAGATAAGATATCGCGATACAGTGGTATCTTAATACCACCAGGAAGGGTAAAAACAAATTCTAAGGAATCAAAAAAAAAAAAAAAAAATTGGATCTATGTCCAATGGATCACACTTACCAAGAAAAAGTATTTTCTTTTGGTTCAGCCAATAATCCTATATAAACCAAAAAGAGAATACGATAGAAATTTCGAAACACTTTTCCCCCCGGATCTATTGCGGGAAAAGGAAAATCTGAAACTTCAACTTGTCAATTATATTCTTTATGGAAATGGTAAACCAATTGGGGAAATTTATGACACAAGTATTCAATTAGTTCGTACTTGTTTAGTCTTGAATTGGGATGAAGACAAAAAAAGTTCTTCTATCGAAGGGGCTCGTGCTTCTTTTGTTGAAGTAAGTACAAATGGTCTGATTCGTGATTTCCTAAAAATCAACTTAAACTTAGCGGAATCCCGTATTTCCGATATCAACAGAAAACGGAACGATTCATTAGGTTTAGGATCGATCTCCCATATTGGGTTAGATCATGCCAATATTAATTCATTTTTTTCCATTTATTCCAAGGCAAAGATTCAACAATCACTTAAACAAAATGAAGTAACTAGAAGTACGTTGTTGAATAGAAATAGAAATAAAGAATGTCAATCTTTAATAATTTTGTCATCATCTAATTGTTTTCAAATGGATCCATTCAACGAGGTAAAATATCAGAATGTCATAAAAGAATTAACTAAAAGAGAGGCTAGAATCCCAATTAGGAATTCGCCGGGTCCTTTAGGAACAGCGCTTGAAATTGCAAATTTTTATTCAGTCTACCATTATTTACTAACTCATAATCAGATCTCGGTAAATAAATATTTGAAACTTGACAATTTTAAAAAGACTTTTCAAGTACTTAAATATTATTTAATGGAGGAGAACAAGAGCATTTTGAATCCCGATTCGTGCATTAACTGTGTTTTAAATCCATTCAAGTTGAATTGGTATTTTCTCCATCATAATTATCATCATAATTATTGTGAAGAAACATTCACAATAATTAACCTGGGACAGTTTATTTGCGAAAATGTATGTATGGCCAAAAACGCACCACACCTAAAATCGGGTCAAGTTCTAATTGTTCACGTTGAGTCTATAGTACTAAGATCAGCTAAGCCTTATTTGGCCACTCCCGAAGCAACCGTTCATCGTCATTATGGAGAAATCCTTTACGGAGGAGATACTTTATTTTCATTTATGTATGAAAAGTCGAGATCTAGTGATATAACCCAGGGTCTTCCAAAAGTGGAAAAAATGTTCGAAGTACGCTCAATTAATTCAATATCGATAAACCTAGAAAACAGAGTTAAGGGTTGGAACGCGCGTAGAACAATAATTCTTGGAATTCCTTGGGGATCCTTGATTGGTGCTGAGCTAATTCTAGTACAAAGTCGTATCTCTTTGGTTAATAAGATCCAAAAGATTTATCGATCCCAAGGGGTGCAGATCCATAATAGGCATATAGAACTTATTGTACGTCAAATAACATCAAAAGTGTCGGTTTCGGAAGATGGAATGTCTAATGTTTTTTCACCCGGAGAACTAATTGGGTTGTTGCGAGCGGAACGCACGGGGCGGGCTTTGGAAGAAGTGATCTGTTACCGAGCTAAGCTCTTGGGAATCACGAGAGCATCTCTGAATACTCAAAGTTTCATCTCCGAGGCGAGTTTTCAAGAAACTGCTCGTGTTTTATCAAAAGCAGCTCTCCGCGGACGTATCGATTGGCTGAAAGGCCTGAAAGAAAACGTTGTTCTAGGCGGTATGATACCTGTTGGTACCGGATTCAAAGGATTAGTGCACCGCTCAAGGCAACATACGAGCATTCCTTTAAGATTAAAAAAAAAAAAAAAGAATTTATTCGAGGGGGAAATGGGAGATATTTCGTTCCACCACGGAGAGTTATTTGATTCTTGCATTTCAAAAAATGGATATGATACATCAGAACAATAATTTATAGGATTTAATGATTCCTAAGAGTGGATTCATACTTTGAACTTTTAACTATATAACTATAGGTGGTTCTTTTATTTGTTCCATTTACACGCGATTTGGTAATGTGATTTTTAATTTTTATATAGTAATCAGGAAATGAAAAAAAAAAGATAATAAAGAATAGAAAGAAATAAATCGTTTGGGTCATGTATCAACACTCAATCTCCGAGAAAGGAGGAAAAGATAAGGTTCCGTCGGAACAGTTATTTATTTCAGGGTATCCCGTCTTTTTTCATTGAAAAAAAAAGAGAGGAAGTGGAGGGAGAAATGATAAGAAGAGATTGGAATATTAATTTGGAAGAGATGCTGCAAGCAAGAGTTCATCTTGGTCATGCTATTAAAAAATGGAATCCGAAAATGGCACCTTATATCTCTGCAAAGCGTAAAGGTATTCATATTACAAATCTTACTAGAACTGCTCGTTTTTTATCAGAAGCTTGTGATTTAATTTTTGATGCAGCAAGTAGTGGAAAAGAATTCTTAATTGTTGGTACCAAAAAAAGAGCAGCGGATTCGATAGCGCAGGCTGCAATAAGGGCTCGGTGTCATTATGTTAATAAAAAGTGGCGGGGCGGTATTTTAACGAATTGGTCCATTACGGAAATGAAACTGAAAAAGTTCAGGGACTTAAGAATAGCCCAAAAGACAGGGAAAGTCAATCGCCTTCCGAAAGGGGATGTGTCTCGATTAAAGAGACAGTTATCTCACTTGCAAACATCTCTGGGCGGGATCAAATATATGACGGGGTTACCAGATATTGTAATAATCATTGATCAGCAAAAAGAATATACGGCTCTTCAGGAATGTATCACTTTGGGAATTCCGACAATTAGTTTAATTGATACAAATTCTGACCCCGATCTCGCAGATATTTCGATTCCTGCGAATGATGACACTAGGGTTTCAATCCAATTTATTCTTAACAAATTTGTATTTGCAATTTGTGAAGGTCGTTCTAGCTATATGCGAAAGCCCTAATTAATAATAACATATAAGATCAAAAAGTTCTTTTGAAAATTCCATAGACTGATAAATTGATGGAACCCTTTACTATTCCTGAATCGTGCAAAAGAAATAAAAAGAATTGAGGGATATTATGTGATTCGTTTGTATCCAAAATATACAATTCCAGTGGGCAAGCCTAAACTAAAAAAGGGTTGAATCAAAATAATTTCTTGTAAGGTTTTCTTTCTTTCAGAGGACAATATGAATGTTTTATCATCTTCCATCAACACATTAAAAGGCTTATATGATATATCCGCCGTAGAAGTAGGCCAGCATTTTTATTTGAAACTAGGTGGTTTCCAAGTCCATGCCCAAGTACTTATTACTTCTTGGGTTGTAATTGCTATCTTATTAAGTTCCGCCATTGTAGCTGTTCGGAATCCGCAAACCATCCCTAGTGACGGTCAGAATTTCTTCGAATATGTCCTTGAATTTATTCGAGATGTGAGCAAAACTCAAATTGGAGAGGAATATGGTCCATGGGTTCCTTTTATTGGAACTATGTTTCTATTTATTTTTGTTTCGAATTGGTCAGGGGCGCTTTTACCTTGGAAAATCATACAGTTACCTCATGGAGAGTTAGCCGCACCCACAAATGATATAAATACTACCGTTGCTTTAGCTTTACTTACGTCAATTGCATATTTTTATGCGGGTCTTAGCAAAAAAGGATTAGGTTATTTCGTTAAATACATTCAACCAACTCCAATTCTTTTACCCATTAATATTTTAGAAGATTTCACAAAACCTTTATCGCTTAGCTTTCGACTTTTCGGAAATATATTAGCGGACGAATTGGTAGTTGTTGTTCTTGTTTCTTTAGTACCTTCAGTGGTTCCTATACCTGTTATGCTCCTTGGATTATTTACAAGCGGTATTCAAGCTCTTATTTTTGCAACGTTAGCTGCGGCTTATATAGGCGAATCCATGGAGGGGCACCATTGACTAAGTTTCGAAATCGTCTTTATTTTTGAACTTAGTGCAAGGCAATCCATGCCTTTCTCAAGATAATTTACTTATATGGACATAAATATACACATATTTAGACAAAAAGGTCTATACGATCTAGAGGAAGAATCAAAAGGATTACGATATTGGCGGATTGTCAAAGTCAAAAAAAGGGGGGGAAGAGATCGAAAAGATCTTTTTCCTAAAATGTGTTTGCCCTATTTCTATCTCCTTCCAATAAATATTCTCTTGATATTGTCTTGATTGTTTTGTTCATTCAATTCCAATCTTAGGAGTCATAATCTGAATGAGAATTCTTTATTTGTTTACGATGCTAAAACTAAAAATAAAAAAAAAAGAAAAAAAAAAAATAAGGGGGTTCCATGCAGTGATTCTCATTTCAGTCGACTTTATTCAATTCAACGATTGACCAAAAGAAAAGAATAATAAATAATAAATTACATGAACTTAGATCAATCAAAGATTTCTATTTCTATGCAATGATTCAGACTAATGAATTCGCCCTTTTAGATTGATTGTATCTATGTGTGGGATTATACGAAATAAAAATAAAAGGAAGAAAGCAAAGAGTTTCTAAAAAATGAGATTCAGAAAAAAAAATGGGTTGTTTAAGAGAGTGAGATCCAACTGGATGTATGGAATATATATAAAGGTTCGGAGCAAAGAAAGAAATGGAAAAAAGTTGTATGAATTCACAAAAAATCCGCGGATAGGAATTTAAAAAATAGATAGCGAAGTGATTCTGATGATTCAATAAGATTATTACTTCACTTCAATTCAGAGCTCTTAGTTGCGTTACTTTGACTGGAAAAATCTTATCGATGCAATAAATAATTAAGTCATAATTTAGTGGTTGATTGTATCATTAACCATTTCTTTTTTCTTTTGCGAGGAACTTATCATGAATCCATTGATTTCTGCCGCTTCTGTTATTGCTGCTGGGTTGGCTGTTGGGCTTGCTTCTATTGGACCTGGGATTGGTCAAGGTACTGCTGCAGGCCAAGCTGTAGAAGGTATCGCGAGACAGCCCGAGGCGGAGGGAAAAATACGAGGTACTTTATTGCTTAGTCTGGCTTTTATGGAAGCTTTAACAATTTATGGACTGGTTGTAGCATTAGCACTTTTATTTGCAAATCCTTTTGTTTAATTTTCGATTTGTGTAGAATCCCATAAAAAAGAAAAAATACGTATTTTTCTTTTTTATTGCCTTAGACTTACTGCTTGCTTTTTTCGAATTCTATCAGGATTTCACCCTACAACTACCTACTTTCGTTTTCTTGCGACAATTTCCCCCGGGAAGGACTGATTGGGGGATGGGGAATTAGTATACCGACTCGCTTTCTTCCTTCCCTCTATCTTAGTCCAATCGAAACTTTTTTAAGGAAGTGTTGTAACAAAAGCAA